TTCAGAGGGCAATATGAATGTTCTATTATGTTCTATCAACACACTACTAAAAGGGCTATACGACATATCTGGTGTGGAAGTCGGCCAACATTTCTATTGGCAAATAGGAGGTTTTCAAGTCCATGCCCAAGTACTTATTACTTCTTGGGTTGTAATTGCTATCTTATTAGGTTCAGCCATTATAGCTGTTCGTAATCCACAAACGATTCCTACTGACATTCAGAATTTCTTCGAATATGTCCTTGAATTCATTCGAGACGTGAGCAAAACTCAGATTGGAGAAGAATATGGCCCATGGGTTTCCTTTATTGGAACTTTGTTTCTATTTATTTTTGTTTCGAATTGGTCAGGTGCTCTTTTACCTTGGAAAATCATACAGTTACCTCATGGGGAATTAGCCGCACCTACAAATGATATAAATACTACCGTTGCTTTAGCTTTACTCACGTCATTAGCATATTTCTATGCGGGTCTTACCAAAAAAGGATTAGGTTATTTCGGTAAATACATTCAACCAACTCCAATCCTTTTACCCATTAATATCTTAGAAGATTTCACAAAACCCCTATCACTTAGTTTTCGACTTTTCGGAAATATATTAGCTGATGAATTAGTAGTTGTTGTTCTTGTTTCTTTAGTACCTTTAGTGGTTCCTATACCTGTCATGTTACTTGGATTATTTACAAGCGGTATTCAAGCTCTTATTTTTGCAACTTTAGCTGCGGCTTATATAGGCGAATCTATGGAGGGTCATCATTGACTTGTTTTCGAAATAGGCTTTTTTAGCTTAAGACTTACGCAATATGTGCGCGTATCACGATAATCCGCTTAGGGAACATAACATATTATATATTATATATAATAAATATATAAATAAGATATATATACTCTCTAGAGAGTAATAGTAAAAAAAAGAGAGTAATAGTAAAAAAAGCTTAATATCTTAGAGATATTAGGGAGTTGCAACAAACAGGGAAGTAAAAAAAAGGAAAGAGATCTAAAAGATCTTTTTCCTAAAATTCAAGTTCGGTCCATTTATACCCCCTCCAATGAATATTCTCTTTCTATTGTTTTGTTGATTTAATTCGAATATTCAATATTATTAGCTATTAGTAATCATAATCTGAATAATAATTTTTATGGGATTACTTATAGTATTACTACAACGTGCTATAAAAAAAAGATGTTATTGTTATATAGAATGATGCCCATTCAAGTTGATTTCATCCAATTCAACGATTGACCAAAAGAGAATTTTAATAAATAATAAATTACATTAACTTAGATCAATCAAATACTGATATTTCGATGCAATGATTCGATCTAACGAATTTGTACATGTAGATTGATTGTACCCATGTGGTCGAATAATAAAAGAAAAAATAAAGATTTACAAAAAACAAAAGTTAAATTAAAAAAAAAAATATATAGATTGGTTAGGGGAGGAGAAGCCGAACTAGATGTATGTAATCTAATTGCTATAAGACAACTCTTGTGAATATTTCGAAGAATAATTCTAGAATCCGATTGAATGGAAGATATGAATAGTTGATTTACGTTATGGAAGAAACACATGTATATGTGATATTAGATATTAATTAGATATATCTTTAGTTCATATATAATTAACAAATATCTAATACTGTGAATTTAGATAAAGTGAATATTGAATGAATAAAGAGATTAAATCAAGGAAAAAAACGAAAAATTCAAAGAGAATGGTTTGGAAAAAAGAAAAAAATGGAAGAACAAAAGTCATATGGATTCACAAAAATTATGTGAATTTAAACTAAAAAAAAAAGAAATAGCGAAGTAGTTCTGATGATTCAATAATATTATTACTTCAATTCAGAGTTCTTAGTTCCTTCGACTGTATAGATCTTAGCGATGGAATAATTAAGTCATAATTTCTTGGTTTATTGTATCATTAACTATTTACTTATTTTGTTATGAGGAATTTATCATGAATCCACTGATTTCTGCCGCTTCCGTTATTGCTGCCGGGTTGGCTGTCGGTCTTGCTTCTATTGGACCTGGGGTTGGTCAAGGTACTGCTGCGGGCCAAGCTGTAGAAGGGATCGCGAGACAGCCCGAGGCGGAGGGAAAAATACGAGGTACTTTATTGCTTAGTCTGGCTTTTATGGAAGCTTTAACAATTTATGGACTAGTTGTAGCCTTAGCGCTTTTATTTGCGAATCCCTTTGTTTAATCCTATAACAAAACAATACGTATTTTTTCTTAGTTTATTTCTTTGGACTTACTGCTCTCGCTTTTTCGAATTATATTAAGATTTCACTCCTACAATTATTTATTTGTTGGGACAATAACCCATGGGAAGGACTGATTGGAGGATGAGGAATTAGCATACCGACTCGCCTTCTTCCTTCCCCTTCTTATTCCAATGGAAAATCTTTTGTGGGAAGTGTTACAACAAACGAGATACTTCGGAATTGACATAAGGCCTGGTACCTAATTCTAAGAAAGATAAGTATCATTTTTT